TTAAAAATAAGCTAAATTAAGCTTTTGGGCTCATACCTCAAATATATAGGAAATACCTTTTTTTTAAAAATAAAGTGCCTGATTAAAGGATTATTCTGATAGGATAAATTAAGTAGATTTCTACCTTTATTACATTTTATAGAATTAAACTATACCTAATAATATCAAAAATTATTGTGCATCTTACACTAAAATATAATATAAATAATGAATTTTTAATTCAAATTTTATTCCCCCTATTTTAAATTTTTTTTAATATTAATTCTAATAAAATATTTTTTTATTTTATTCTTTTTTTTAGTACTTTAATTTCTATTTCTTCTAATTCTTGATTAGGATGTTGAATTGGATTAGAAATTAATCTCTTAAGATTTATCCCCTTAATCTCTAATTCAAAAAATCTTTTATCATCAGAAGCAGCTTTAAAATATTTTTTAACTCAATCTATTGCCTCCATTAACTTCTTATTTACAATTTTATTAATAATAATTATTTTAAAAAATTTTGAAATTAGCAATTTAATATCCATTATAATCAATTCTTCTATATTAATAAAAATAGGATCAGCCCCCTTTCACTTCTGATTTCCGAATATTATTGAAGGACTATCTTGATTTAATTGTTTTATTTTAATATCATGACAAAAAATTTCCCCTATAATTTTATTATCATATTATATTAACACTAATTTTTTACTAATAATTATAATTTTAAATGTAATTATTGGAGTTTTAGGGGGTATTAATCAAACATCCTTACGAAAATTAATAACTTTTTCATCAATTAATAATTTAGGGTGAATACTAGCTGCTATAATAATTAGAGAAAATTTATGAATATTCTACTTAATTATATATTCATTCTTAATTAGAATTATATGTTTATTATTTAATTTACTAAATACCTATTTTATTAATCAATTATTTATTATTAATATAAATTTTTCAATTAAAATTTCATTATTAATTAATTTTCTTTCTTTAGGTGGACTCCCCCCATTCTTAGGATTTTTTCCTAAATGAATTATTATTAATGTTATAATTATAAATAAATTTTTTATTATTACATTTATTTTTATTATAATAAGATTAATTATATTATTTTTTTACATTCGAATTATTTATTCTTCTATTATATTTAATTATTTTAAAATAAAATGATTTAAATTCTTTATAAAAAATAATTTAATTTCATATATTAATTTATTTAGTATAATTTCTTTATTAGGTATAATTATTAGAACCTTTTTTTTTATATAAGGTTTTAAGTTATATAAACTAATAATCTTCAAAATTATAAAAAAAGAAATTCTTTAAGCCTTAGTATATTATAATTACCCCTTAAAATTTGCAATTTTATATCATTATTGACTATAAAGCTTAAATAAATAATAAAAGAGACTTACCCTCATAAATAAATTTACAATTTATCGCTTAAAATTTCAGCCATTTTATTAGCGAAAATGATTTTATTCAACAAACCATAAAGATATTGGAACATTATACTTTATTTTTGGTATTTGGGCTGGTATATTAGGTACATCTCTTAGATTACTTATTCGAACAGAATTAGGAAATCCAGGTTCTCTAATTGGAGATGATCAAATTTATAATACTATTGTCACAGCTCATGCTTTTATTATAATTTTTTTTATAGTTATACCTATTATAATTGGAGGATTTGGAAATTGATTAGTCCCATTAATATTAGGAGCTCCTGATATAGCTTTCCCCCGAATAAATAATATAAGATTTTGACTTTTACCCCCTTCTTTAACTCTTTTAATTTCAAGAAGAATTGTAGAAAATGGGGCAGGTACAGGATGAACTGTATATCCCCCCCTTTCATCTAATATTGCCCATGGAGGAAGATCTGTTGATCTAGCTATTTTTTCTCTTCATTTAGCAGGAATTTCCTCAATTTTAGGTGCCATTAATTTTATTACAACAATTATTAATATACGAATTAATAATATATCATTTGATCAAATACCCTTATTTATTTGAGCAGTTGGAATTACAGCTCTTTTATTATTACTCTCATTACCAGTATTAGCTGGAGCCATTACTATACTTTTAACTGATCGTAATTTAAATACATCATTTTTTGACCCTGCAGGAGGAGGAGATCCAATTCTTTATCAACATTTATTTTGATTTTTCGGTCATCCTGAAGTTTATATTCTAATTTTACCTGGATTTGGTATAATTTCTCATATTATTTCCCAAGAAAGAGGAAAAAAAGAAACATTTGGATGTTTAGGTATAATTTACGCTATAATAGCAATTGGATTATTAGGATTTATTGTATGAGCTCATCATATATTTACTGTAGGAATAGATATTGATACACGAGCTTATTTTACTTCAGCCACTATAATTATTGCAGTTCCTACAGGTATTAAAATTTTTAGTTGACTAGCTACTCTTCATGGAACTCAAATTAATTATAGTCCATCAATCTTATGAAGATTAGGATTTGTATTTCTCTTCACTGTTGGAGGACTAACAGGAGTAATTTTAGCTAATTCCTCTATTGATGTAACTCTTCATGATACTTATTATGTAGTTGCCCATTTCCATTATGTTTTATCTATAGGAGCAGTATTTGCTATTATAGGAGGATTTATTCATTGATACCCCTTATTTACAGGACTTTCTTTAAATAATTATCTTCTAAAAATCCAATTTACTACAATATTCATTGGAGTTAATTTAACATTTTTCCCTCAACATTTTTTAGGTTTATCAGGTATACCTCGCCGTTATTCTGATTATCCAGATATTTTTATATCATGAAATATTATTTCCTCATTTGGCTCATATATTTCTTTATTATCCATAATAATAATAATAATAATCATTTGAGAATCTATAATTAATCAACGAATTGTTTTATTCCCATTAAATATACCTTCATCTATCGAATGATTACAAGCTCTACCCCCATCAGAACATTCATATAATGAACTCCCTATTTTAAGTAATTTCTAATATGGCAGATTATATGTAATGGATTTAAACCCCATTTATAAAGGATTATCCTTTTTTTAGAAATGGCAACTTGATCTAATTTTAATTTACAAAATAGAGCTTCCCCTTTAATAGAACAAATTATTTTTTTCCATGATCATACTTTAATTATTTTATTAATAATTACTATTTTAGTTGGTTATTTAATAATTAGATTATTTTTTAATAATTATATTAATCGATTCTTATTAGAAGGTCAAATAATTGAATTAATTTGAACCATTATCCCAGCTATTACATTAATTTTTATTGCTTTACCATCATTACGTCTACTTTACTTATTAGATGAACTTAATAATCCATTAATAACATTAAAATCAATTGGACATCAATGATATTGAAGTTATGAATATTCTGATTTTAATAATGTAGAATTTGATTCTTATATAATAAATTATGATAAATCTATTATAAATAATTTTCGCTTACTTGACGTTGATAATCGAATTGTTCTACCCATAAATAATCAAATTCGTATTATAATTACAGCAACAGATGTTATTCATTCATGAACCATTCCATCATTAGGAGTGAAAGTTGATGCCAACCCTGGACGATTAAATCAAACTAATTTATTTATTAACCGTCCAGGAATTTTTTATGGACAATGTTCTGAAATTTGTGGAGCTAATCATAGTTTTATACCTATTGTTATTGAAAGTGTATCAATTAAAAATTTCATTAACTGAATTAATAATTATTCTTCATTAGATGACTGAAAGCAAGTATTGGTCTCTTAAACCATTTCATAGTAAAATAGCATTTACTTCTAATGAAAGAATTAGTTAAAAATATAACATAAATATGTCAAATTTAAATTATTATCTCAATAATATTCTTTTATTCCTCAAATAATACCAATTAATTGATTACTATCTTTTTTTTTTTTTATTAGAATTTTTATCATATTTAATATTATAAATTATTACATTTTTAATATAAAAAATAAAAATAATTTTTTCTTTAATATAAATAAAAAAAATTTTAACTGAAAATGATAACTAATCTTTTTTCTATTTTTGACCCCTCTACTAACATCTTTAATTTATCTTTAAATTGAATTAGAACTTTTATTGGATTATTATTTATCCCTTATTCATTTTGAATTATTCCCAACCGACAATTTATTTTTTGAAATTTTATTTTAAATAAACTTCATAATGAATTTAAAATATTATTAGGAATTAATCAACTTCATGGATCTACATTTATTTTTATTTCATTATTTTCATTTATCTTATTTAATAATTTTTTAGGATTATTCCCCTATATTTTTACAAGTACTAGTCATCTAACCATTTCATTATCAATTTCCCTCTCATTATGATTAAGATTCATATTTTATGGATGAATTAATAATTCTCAACATATATTTATTCATATGATTCCCCAAGGAACCCCAAGAATTTTAATACCTTTCATAGTATTAATTGAAACTATCAGAAATATCATTCGACCAGGTACATTAGCAGTTCGATTAACAGCCAATATAATTGCAGGACATTTACTATTAACTTTATTAAGAAGTACAAGAAATAATATATCATTTTATATACTATTTATTTTAATTTTATTACAAATTCTTTTATTAATTTTAGAATCAGCCGTAGCAATTATTCAAGCATATGTAATTTCTATTTTAAGAACTTTATATTCTAGAGAAGTTAATTAATGACAATAAATAATAATCACCCCTTTCACTTAGTAGATTATAGACCTTGACCTTTAACAGGAGCAATTGGTGTTATAACTTTAGTCACAGGAATAATTAAATGATTTCATGAATTTAATCTAAATTTATTAATTTTAGGATATATTATCATTATTTTAACTATATATCAATGATGGCGAGATATCTGTCGAGAAGGAACTTATCAAGGTAAACATACTATTTTAGTTTCTAAAGGTTTACGATGAGGAATAATTCTTTTTATTATCTCCGAAGTATTTTTTTTTATCTCCTTTTTTTGAGCTTTTTTCCATAGTAGTTTATCCCCTAATATCGAAATTGGAGTTATATGACCTCCTTCTTGTATTTTACCATTTAACCCTTTTCAAATTCCCTTATTAAATACCATCATTTTAATTACATCAGGAGTTACTGTCACTTGAGCTCATCATGCTATTATAGAAAATAATTTTTCTCAAACAACACAAAGTTTATTTATTACAATTACATTAGGAATTTACTTCACTATTTTACAAGCTTATGAATATTTTGAAGCCCCATTTACTATTGCTGATTGTATTTATGGATCTACATTTTTCATGGCAACTGGATTCCATGGTTTACATGTAATCATTGGAACTATTTTTTTATTAATTTGTTTTCTTCGACATTTAAATTTTCACTTTTCAAATAATCATCATTTTGGATTTGAAGCAGCAGCTTGATATTGACATTTCGTAGATGTAGTTTGACTATTCCTTTATATTTCTATTTATTGATGAGGTAATTAATTTATATAATATATTTAGTATATTTGATTTCCAATCAAAAAGTTTAATTTAATTTAATATAAATAATTAATTCATTATTTATTATAACTATCTTAATCTTAATTATTTCTAATATTTTTATAATCTTATCAATAATTATTTCTAAAAAATCATTTTTAGATCGAGAAAAAAATTCCCCCTTTGAATGTGGATTCGACCCTAAATCTTCTGCTCGTATCCCCTTTTCCTTACACTTTTTTTTAATTACAATAATTTTTTTAATTTTTGATGTTGAAATTGCCCTAATTTTCCCAATAATTTATTCATTTAAATTAGTTAATACAATAACATTAATAAAAGTTAGATTTTTCTTCTTAATTATACTTTTAATTGGTCTATATCATGAATGAAATCAAAACATACTTAATTGAACAAATTAGGATTATAGTTTAAATAAAAAACATTTGATTTGCAATCAAAAAATATTAATTTTAATTTATCTTAAATAAGAAGCAATTTATGCATTTAATTTCGACTTAAAAGAAAGAGTTTACTACTCCTTATTTATTAATTGAAACCAAAAATAGAGGTATATCACTGTTAATGATATTATTGAATAATTAATTCCAATTAAATTATAGAAATATAAAAATTAAGCTGCTAACTTATAATATAGTGATTAATAGTCATTAATATTTCTTATTTTAATTCTAATTTATATAGTTTATAATAAAACATTACATTTTCATTGTAAAAATAAAATTCTTTTTTTATAAATATCTAAAGATTTATTTATCTCCTTAATATCTTCAATATCATACTCTAATTATAAGCTATTTAAATAATTAATTAATAATATTAAATAAAAAATTAATATTCATAAAATAAATCTAAATAAATAAATTTTAAAATTATTTATTTGATAAAAATTATAAAAAATAGAATAACCTTTAATAATATTATATATACCTTGACCTCTGTATATTTCTCTTCAACCTATATCAATATTTTTAAATAAGTTTTGGCCAAATTTTAAAAAATAATAATTTAATCCATAAGTCGATAAATTGGGTATAAATCATATTAAAGATAAAAAATTTCTTAAATTATAAACTAATAAAAACTTGTTCATAGAATAAATTCTTATATTTCTCACTAAATACCCCATCAATAATCCTAATAAACTGACATAAATTACCATTATCTTCATATTAAAAGGTAAATAAATTATATAAGGATAATTAAAAATTATTCATCTTAAAAATCTCCCGACTAATAATCTCATAATTAATAATATAAATATTCTTTTTAATATAATATAATCTTCATCATATAAATTATAAATTGACAATAAGTTATATTCATTAATTATTAAATAAAATAATAAACGAATTGTATAATATATAGTTAATCCTGTAGATAAATAATATAAAAAAAAAATAATTAAATTTAAATTTCTTATTCTTACTAACTCTAAAATTAAATCTTTTGAATAAAATCCAGCTAAAAAAGGAATTCCACATAAAGACAAATTAGAAATATTTAAACATAAAGAAGTTAAAGGAATATATAATCTAATTCCCCCTATATAGCGAATATCTTGAATATCATTTATTATATGAATAATAACTCCCGCACATATAAATAATAAAGCCTTAAATATAGCATGAGTTAATAAATGAAAAAAAGCTAAATCAGGTAAACCTATTCTTAAAATTCTTATTATTAACCCTAATTGACTTAAAGTTGATAATGCAATAATCTTTTTTAAATCAAATTCATAATTAGCTGAAATCCCAGCCATAAACATCGTCAATCCTGATAATAACAATAAAAATTTTAAAAACATTATATCAACCAATAATCTATTAAACCGAATTAATAAATAAATACCAGCAGTTACTAAAGTCGATGAATGAACCAATGCTGAAACAGGAGTAGGAGCTGCTATCGCAGCAGGCAACCAAGAACTGAAAGGAATTTGAGCTCTTTTCGTCATTGCAGCAATAATTAATAAAAAACTAATAATTTTCATTACATAATCATTATTTATAAAATTTAAATAAAAAATATAATTTCATCTTCCATAATTTATTATTCAAGAAATAACTATTAAAATCATAACATCTCCAATTCGATTTGATAAAGCAGTTAACATACCCGCATTATAAGACTTGATATTTTGATAATAAATTACTAAACAATAAGAAACTAACCCTAATCCATCCCAACCTAAAAAAATTCTAATTATATTAGGTCTAATAATTAATAAAAGTATAGAAAAAACAAATAATAAAACTAATATTAAAAAACGATTTAAATTTAGTTCTGAATTTATATATCTCTTTCTATAATAAATTACGGAAGAAGAAATTATTAAAACAAATATAATAAACAATAAAGATAATCAATCTAATAAAATAGATATTACAATTCTTAAAGAATTAAAAGAAATAATTTCTCACTCTAAAAATAAAATATAATTCTCTGAAATAAAATAAATCATAAAAAAAAAACTTATTATTCTAAAAAAAAATAAAAAAAAAAATCTTACAAAACATATAGAATAATTTTTATTGATAATTTAAAATGAAACTTCATATTTTTGATACCACAAATCAATATTTTATATTAAATTATTTAAATAAAATCAAATCATTAAAAAATCAATTTTTAAAATTAATATATTTAAAGGTAATCAATGTAATATTAATATTAAATATTCACGAGAAACTCCGGTATAAAAGCTATAAATCCCTTGATTATACTTACCATGTTGAGTATAGGAATATAAATATAAACTGTAACCAGCACTAAAAAATGAAATTATAATTAATATAATTATTGATAATCAAGATCATCTGACAATTCTATTAATTAATCTAATTTCTCCTATTAAATTTATAGATGGAGGAGCTGCTATATTAGAAGATATTATTAAAAATCATCATAAACTTATTGAAGGCATAAAATTTATTATCCCTTTATTAATATATAATCTTCGTCTATGTAATCGTTCATAATTAATGTTTGCCAAACAAAATATCCCAGATGAACATAATCCATGCCCAATTATCATAATATAAGAACCTAAGTACCCCCAATAATTTATAGTTATAATTCCACAAATAACTAATCTTATATGGGCCACAGAAGAATAGGCAATTAAAGACTTTATATCAATTTGACAAAAACAATTTAAACTAATATAAAACCCTCCGATTAATCTAATAATAACTCAAATAAAATTAAAAGTTAAACCAATTTTCTGAAAGAGAATTAAAATACGTAATAGCCCATAACCACCTAATTTTAATATAATCCCCGCTAAAATTATTGAACCAGAAACAGGAGCTTCTACATGAGCTTTAGGTAATCATAAATGAACAAAATACATAGGTATTTTTACTAAAAAAGCTATAATTATAGAAATATATAATAAATAAAATTCTATATCAAAAAATTTATAATAATATATAATCAAACAATTTAAATTATTAAAAATAAAAAAAATTCCTATTAATATTGGTAAAGAAGCAAATAATGTATAAAATAATAAATATATACCAGCTTGAATACGTTCAGGCTGATACCCCCAACCAATAATTAATATTAATGTAGGAATTAATCTCCCCTCAAAAAATAAATAAAACATAAATAAATTTATTACACTAAAAGTTAAATATAATATAATCAATAAAATGATAATATTTAATAAAAAAAAATTAATATAAAATTTACTTTTTTTTAAATTTTCTCTGGCCATAATTATTAATATACAAATTCATATTCTCAGTAAAATTAGCCCATAAGAAATTAAATCACATCCTATTATATATCTTAAATTAGAAAAATTTATAATACTAATTCTCAAATTCATAAATATAAATATTATTAATATTATTATTATTTGTACCATTCAAAATATATTATTAAAAAAACATAAAGGAATTAAAAAAATTATTATCAATAAAAATTTTATCATCTATAATATATTAAATCTTTGAAAATAATCATTACCATGAGTACGAATTATTGAAACTAAAATTGATAGCCCAAGAGCCCCCTCACAAACAGAAAATACTAAAAAAATTATTAATATATATATATCAAATCTAAAAAATCTTAAATATATTACTATCAAAAAAAAAATTCTTAATACAATAAATTCAAGTCTTAATAAAACAATCAACAAATGTTTATGTTTAGAAACAAAAATTATATTACCAATAATAAACATAATAATAACAACAATTCATATATTAAAAATTATCATTAGTTTTTATAGTTTAAAATAAAACATTGGTCTTGTAAATCAAAAATAAGTATATACTTTAAAAACTTCAAAGAAAAAGAATCTCTTTATCAATAATCTCCAAAATTATTATTTTTATTAAACTATTCTTTGAAATTATAAAAATATTTATTTCTTTAATAATCATTATATTCTCTATTTTTATATTTTTTTTAAATCATCCTTTATCAATAGGATTAATAATTTTTTTACAAACTATATTAACCTGCCTTTTATCAGGAATATTAATTCATTCATACTGATTCTCTTATATCCTTTTTTTAGTATTTTTAGGGGGACTATTAGTATTATTTATTTATGTCTCAAGAATTGCTTCAAATGAATTATTTTCAATAAATTCTTTTTTATTAACTATAATAATTACTATATTCATTTTTTTTTTATTGTTAAGAATTATATATATATATAATTTATATTGATTAAATTTTTATTATAATAAAGAAATAAATAGAATAATTAATTCATTTATTTTCTTTAATAATGAAAATAAAATTAACTTATCTAAATTATATAATAGTCAGACATACTTATTAATAATAATATTAATTATTTATCTTTTTATTACATTAGTAGCTGTAGTAAAAATTACTAATATTTTTTTTGGTCCTCTACGATCTATTAATTACTAATGATAAATAAATATATTTCTTTACGAAAATCACACCCATTAATAAAAATTATTAATGGATCATTAATTGATTTACCCTCACCTTCTAATATTTCATCATGATGAAATTTCGGATCTTTATTAGCATTATGTTTAATTATACAAATTATTACTGGTTTATTCCTAACTATATATTATTCAGCTAATATTGAAATAGCTTTTTACAGAGTTAATTATATTTGTCGAAATGTAAATTATGGATGACTAATTCGAACACTTCATGCTAATGGAGCTTCTTTTTTTTTTATTTGTATTTATTTACATATTGGACGAGGAATTTATTATGAATCCTTTAATTTAAAATATACATGAATTATTGGAATTATTATCTTATTTATTTTAATGGCCACTGCATTTATAGGGTATGTTTTACCTTGAGGACAAATGTCATTCTGAGGTGCTACTGTAATTACCAACTTATTATCAGCTATTCCTTATTTAGGAACTATACTAGTAAACTGAATTTGAGGAGGATTTGCAGTAGATAATGCTACTTTAACTCGATTTTATTCATTCCATTTTTTACTTCCTTTTATTCTTTTAATATTAACTATAATTCATTTATTATTCCTCCATCAAACTGGTTCTAATAACCCTCTCGGAATTAATAGAAATTTAGATAAAATCCCGTTCCACCCTTTCTTTACTTTTAAGGATAGAATTGGATTTCTATTATTATTACTAATATTAACATTACTAACATTAACTAATCCATATTTACTAGGAGACCCCGACAATTTTATTCCTGCTAATCCCTTAGTAACTCCAATTCATATCCAACCAGAATGATACTTTCTTTTTGCTTATGCTATTCTACGATCAGTTCCAAATAAATTAGGAGGAGTAATTGCTTTAGTAATATCTATTTTAATTTTAATTATTTTACCATTTAGATTTAATAAAAAAATACAAGGAATCCAATTTTATCCAATTAATCAAATATTTTTTTGAACAATAATCTCAACTATTATTTTATTAACATGAATCGGAGCTCGACCTGTTGAAGATCCTTATATTATTACAGGTCAATTATTAACCTTAATATATTTTTCTTATTTTATTTTTAACCCTGTAATTAATAAATACTGAGATAAATTAATTTTTAATTAATTAATGAGCTTGTTCAAGCATTTGTTTTGAAAACTTAAGAAAGAATAATTATTCTATTAATTTATACTAAAAATATTAACTAAATTAAAAAAATTTTTACCCCTATAAAAAATAATAAAAAATTTAAAGAAATAGGTAAATATCTTTTTCAAGATAAATATATAAGTTTATCATAACGATATCGAGGTAAAGTCCCCCGAACTCAAATAAAAACAAAAGAAATAAATACTAATTTTATATAAAATATTATATCTAATCTATAGCCCCCCAAATAAATTAAAACAAATAATAAACTTATAAATAAAATACTAGAATATTCCGCTAAAAAAATTAAAGCAAATCCTCCTCTTCTATACTCAACATTAAACCCTGAAACTAATTCTCTCTCACCTTCTGCGAAATCAAAAGGTGTTCGATTAGTTTCAGCTAATCTAGAAGAAAATCAACATAATCTTAAAGGTAGTATCAAAAAAAAGAATCATAACAATTCCTGATAAAAAAAAAATTTTATTAAATTAAAATCCATAATTATTACAATTCTTGATAATATAATTAAAGCTAATCTAACCTCATAAGAAATAGTTTGAGCAACAGCCCGTAATCCCCCTAATAATGAGTAATTAGAATTAGAAGACCAACCAGCAATTATCACTGTATAAACTCCCACACTAGTACAACATAAAAAAAATATAATTCCTAATCTAAATCTAATTATATTAAAATAATAAGGAATTAATATTCAAATTATTAAAGAAATAATAAAGCTAATAATTGGAGAAAAATAATAAGACATATAATTAGAATATCTAGGAAAAGTTTGTTCTTTAGTAAATAACTTAATAGCATCAGAAAAAGGCTGTAAAATACCCATAAACCCCACCTTATTTGGTCCTTTTCGAATCTGAACATAACCTAAAATCTTACGTTCTAATAAAGTTAAAAAAGCAACACCAATTAATACCCCTAAAATTATAATTAATATACCCAAAACAAATATTACCATATCATTTATTATCATTTACTACATATATAATTAAATATATATTTATGACTTCTAAAATCATTACATTTTTTCTGCCAAAATAGTATATTTATTCATAAATTAATAAAATTCATAATAATAAAATTATTTCTAATATTTGATCCTTTCGTACTAAAATATTAATTATTATCTAAAGATAGAAACCAACCTGGCTCACACCGGTTTGAACTCAGATCATGTAAGATTTTAATGATCGAACAGATCAAAAATTTTAAACTTTTGCATTTAAATTTTATCTTAATCCAACATCGAGGTCGCAAACTTTTTTTCTTATTTGAACTAAAAAAAAAAATTACGCTGTTATCCCTAAGGTAATTTTTTCTTATAATCATTATTTATGGATCATTTAATCATATATTAATGTTAACATCAAAAAAAAAGTTTTTTAAATTTTTCTATCACCCCAACAAAATAATTCCCTTTATTTTAATAAAAAAAAACATAAAATATTAAAATTAAATTAAATTATAAAACTCTATAGGGTCTTCTCGTCTTTTAAAAATATTTTAGCTTTTTAACTAAAAAATTAATTTTTAATATTTAAATAAAGACAGCTTATATTTCATCCAATCTTTCATACAAGTCACCAATTAAGAGACTATTGATTATGCTACCTTTGTACAGTCAAAATACTGCAGCCCTTTAATTTTATCAGTGGGCAGATTAGACTTTATATTATTTTCAAAAAGACATGTTTTTGATAAACAAGTGAATATAAATTTTTGCCGAATTCCTTTTTTTAAATTTTCATTTTTTTTTATGAAAACTTTTCTTAAATATACTAATTTTATCATTATAACTAATTCTATATTATTTAAAAATATTTTTTCATAAAAAATTAAATATTAAATTAAATTTTAACTTTAAATTAAATTATTTATAAAAAATTATAATTTATTAACAATATAAATTCTAAAATTTTTAATTAAATTGAAATAATATTATAAAAATTTATTTTAAAGCTTATCCCTTAAAATATTAAACATTAATTAACAAAATTTTCCCTAATAAAAATTTTTAACTTTAATATTCAAAATTAAATTTTTTTCTGAAAAAACTAGATATATTTAAAAACGATTAACATTTCATTTCCAATTAATTATTTAAAATAATTATGCTACATTAACTTTTTTAACTAATTAACTCTTTCAAATTCGAGAAATTTTTTTCAAAAAATTTTTTATTAATAAACTCTGATACACAAGATACAATAAATTAAATTTACTATTAAATAAATTTATTTTCAAATATTTCATAATTCTTATACAATACTAATTCACTATAAATATTATAATTTTTTCTATAAAAAATACTTTAACCCCCATTAAATATTTTCTCTTTAAAAATTCTTCTATTAAATCTAAATTATTAATTTTTCCCCCTCAAATTAATTAATTAAATTTAATATCTTTTCAATGTAAATGAAATACTTAACAAGCTCTAATTTGTTCTTTCTAGAAACACTTTCCAGTACTTCTACTTTGTTACGACTTATTTCAATTTATATATGAAAGCGACGGGCAATATGTACATATTTTAATTTATAATCATTTTAATAAATTAAATAAAATTACATTTAAATCCATTTTCAAATATTTATTAAACAATAATATCCATTTATTTATTATATATTGTAATCCATTATATTCTTAATTATAATCTGCATCTTGATCTGAACTAATTTATATTTATAATTTTAAAATATTATTTTTATTAGAAAATATTTTTTTAACAACGATATACAAAATTCATAAATTAAGTAAATTTATTCGTGGATTATCAATTATTAAACAGATTCCTCTAAATGAACTAAAATACCGCCAAATTATTTAAGTTTTTATAAATTATTATATACTAATTTAGTATTATTAATTTAATTTTTAATAATAGGGTATCTAATCCTAGTTTTTTTCAAAATTTAATAAATCATATAATTAATTAAAATTTTTATTAAATTAAAATTTTACCTAATAAATTAATATTTAATTTTTATCTTATTATATTAATTATTCACTAATAAAATTTAAATTATTATTTGTATAACCGCAACTGCTGGCACAAAATTTGTTAATAAATATAAATATTACTAAATCTTAATTTCTTAAATTTATAATTTTAATTACTACCAATTTTTTTTAAAAATTATTAAAATAATTAAAAATTAACACTAAAATTTATATGTAAAATAAATTTAAATTAAATTTTTTAAATCACAAAATTTATTTATATTACAAAATTTTTAATATAGATTTTTTTTTTTTTTTTTTATATATATATATTTATATATTGTTAATATAAAGCAATATTATATTTAAATTATATTAAAAATTTAATATAGTTTTTTTATTATATATTAAAATATTTAATATAAATTATTAAATATTTACTAATTTCTCTTTTTTTTTTCCCTAATATTATATTAAATACCTATCTTGCTATTTGAATTTTTATAAATTAATAAATTATATAAAATTAATATTATATTATTTAATAAATCAAAAATTAATAAATTAAAATATTAATAATTAATTAAATATTTAATATATATATATATATGTATGTATATATATATTAATTATTTAATTTTTATAACCATTGTTAATATTTTTACATATAAATAAAAA